GTTCGCGGATAATATTACTAATTTCGTCGGCTTTAATTGTTGCCATAAGTATTTCTTAATTCTTTTTTTTCTTCAAAAAAAAAAAAAAAAATAATGTGCCTACAGTAAAAGGACTAATCAGTTATTTCTTTCATCGCTCCAAACATGCCAATATTGGCACTAATGGTACGTAAATGTAACTCCTTGTTCAAACAACTATTCAGAGTTCCGAGCGCTCCTTGTAAAGCTTGTTGGAAAACCCGTTGTCGGACTTGATTAATTGCTCTTTGTTGTTCAAAATGAATGGTTTCATTTTTGTAATTTTCTAATTGATCCAAAGTCTTATAAGTTGAATTAATCAAATTGAATTTTTCTCGTTCTATCTCAGAGTATCCATTCACTCGAAACTGATCTGCTTCTATTTCTATTTTTCGTAACCGGGCCCGGGCTTTTTCCAGCCGTTCAATGGCCCCTCTCTGCAGTTCTTCTGAATTTCGAATACTATTCAAAATCCTCAGTTTGCGATTATCTAATAAATCACTTAATGAAAGTAGATTATCTTTCCATTCATCTCAAAACTTCGATGATCCCTTCCCGAACCAAACATGAATTTTTCGATTCATTTGGCTCTCCCACTCAATTACGTCAACTACTTATGTATGGGGGGGGTTCCCATATCTTTTTTTAATGTAATGAGCCTATCCTCTCCCTCTCTTCTCTATTCATATTCCAAAATGAATCTTGCGACTGATCCCTAATCCAAGAACAGAATATTCGGAGGACTCTTCTGATCAAATCAAAATATATAATTGTCAGCAAAGTTGTTTCTTTTTTTCTTCAAATCCAAAGAATTCTTCTTACTTTATATGGAGGTCATCGATTCAGCATAAATAAGGGTTGGTTGAAATACCTATTTTTCCAATATTTTCCAATAAAATTTCCAATACCAATAAAAGGCTCAAATCTTTTTATCAACATGAGTGTTTTATATCGAAAAAAAAAGTCCAATAATTATTATTAATTATTCATTTTGAAAACATTTCTATTCTCTATTCTATAGTAAAACATAGTAGTAGAAAGAGTACCGTGCTGTGTCTGGACTTCAAACTTTAGCTTTAACCATGTTAATGGTCCCACATTATTGGTTTGGTTGATAGAGAATCAAAATAGATTTACCAACAAATCACGAAATGCTATGGTTCTTAAATATGATTTGAAATTTATTCAGAAGTAATTCGCGGAATCATGCACCCTTTTCCCTTTGGTCCTAGTTATAACGAAAAAAAGTGCAGCTGGTTGGGTCCAGCCTATTCTTGAAATAAACAACTCGCACACACTCCCTTTCCAAAAAAGATCAATACACCAAGCACTACACTTAGATTTATTGGATTTGTTGCTAAAATATCGGTATTAAGCCCGAAACTCCCGGCGAATGGCCAGTTAACCAAAGAAACGAAAGAATCGGTTACATTTTTCATATGATCTCCTCTTTTAGATAGACTAAAAAAAAAAAGTAAATTGCCCTTCCTATTTCTAGGATTAAACAAAAGGATTCGCAAATAAAAGTGCTAATGCTACAACCAGCCCATAAATTGTTAAAGCTTCCATAAAAGCCAGACTAAGCAATAAAGTACCTCGTATTTTTCCCTCCGCCTCGGGCTGTCTCGCGATCCCTTCTACTGCCTGGCCCGCAGCAGTACCTTGACCAACTCCAGGTCCAATAGAAGCAAGCCCAACAGCCAACCCAGCAGCAATAACGGAAGCGGCAGAAATCAGTGGATTCATGATAAGTCCCTCGCACTAAAATAAAGAAAAACTAAAGAAATCGTTAATGATACAATCGTCCAATAAATTATGACTTAATTATTCCGTCACTAGGATTCGCCCAGCCGAAGTAACTAAGAACTCCCAATTGGCGTAATAATAATATTATTATTGAACCATCAAAACTTTTTAGATATCTCTTTTTTAGTTTCGATCCACAGGCACAACACAGGATTTTTGTAAATCCATACGACTTTGGTTCTTCCATTTCTTTTTTCGGAACCCTTTTTTGAATTCTTCGTTCGTTTTCTTTCTTTCATCTCTTTATTTTTATTGATTCAATTCCCAGTCAAAGCATCAAAGCAAAGACGAAATCGAACAATTTCTATTAGAATCCCTATCGAAATTCACAATAATCACAAGAGTAGGGTGGATTAGATATATCTTTAGTTCATATATAACTAGCAATATCTAATATCCCATATACATGTCTTTCTTACAGAACGTAAACCAACTATTAATATCTTAGACTCCAAGTATTCGTATCTTAAAGTCAATCGTATTCTCGAACCCCTTTTAAAATTCAAAAAATACACAAGAGTTGGCATTTGATTCCATATACCTAATTATGTACCCCTCGCCGAATCACCCCGTTTTTTATAAATCTCTTTTTTTTTTTTTATATTCCTTTTCGTTATCATTATCCACCAGGCTACAATCGAAATAGACGAATTCATTGGGGCGAATCATTGCATAGAACTAAATATCAGTATTTGATTGAGGTACGGCCATGCAATTTATTATATTAATATTCTCTTTTGGTCAATCGTTGAATTGAAGAATTGACTAAAATCAACTAAAAGGGAAATCATTTTATAAAGCATCTTTCTTTTCTTTTTTTTTTAATCACCCGCCTGTGATACTATAAGCATTTTTATTCAACTTATCCCTCTTGGTATTTGCTATTCGAATTGAATGAACAAAAATGAACAAAACAATATAAAGAAAATATTAATTGGCGGGGAGAGGGGGGGGATGATATAATAAGGCCAAAGAGGAATTTGAGGAAAAAGATCCTTTAGATCTCTTTCCTACAATTCCCCAATATCGTAATTTTTTTTTATACGACTCTTGATCGTATATGCGGTATTTGTAGATTTATGTTTGGATATGTATTTTTCCTAAGTAGAAGTATAAGTAGATTATCTTGAGTTACGCATCCATTGCCTTTGTTCTAAGCTACAAAAAAAGACTATTTCGAAAACGAGTCAATGATGTCCCTCCATAGATTCGCCTATATAAGCCGCAGCTAAAGTTGCAAAAATAAGAGCTTGAATACCGCTTGTAAATAATCCAAGGAACATGACGGGTATAGGAACCACTAAAGGTACTAAAGAAACAAGAACAACAACTACTAATTCATCGGCTAATATATTCCCAAAAAGTCGAAAACTAAGTGATAGAGGTTTTGTGAAATCTTCTAAAATGTTAATGGGTAAAAGAATTGGAGTCGGTTGAATGTATTTACTGAAATAGCCTAATCCCTTTTTGGAAAGACCCGCATAGAAGTATGCTATTGACGTGAGCAAAGCTAAAGCAACGGTAGTATTTATATCATTCGTGGGTGCGGCTAACTCCCCATGAGGTAACTCTATGATTTTCCAAGGTAAAAGAGCACCTGACCAATTAGAAACAAAAATAAAAAGAAACAGAGTTCCAATAAAGGGAACCCATGGGCCATATTCTTCTCCAATCTGAGTTTTGCTCACGTCTCGAATGAATTCAAGGACATATTCGAAGAAATTTTGAGTGGCAGTCGGAACGGTTTGTGGATTCCGAACGGCTATAAAGGCTGAACCTAATAAGATAGCAATTACAACCCAAGAAGTAATAAGTACTTGGGCATGGACCTGGAACCCACCTATTTGCCAATAGAAATGTTGGCCTACTTCCACACCGGATATATCGTATAACCCCCTTAGTGTATTCATGGAACATGATAGAACATTCATATTGCCCTCTGACCGAAATAGAAATTTCAAAAGAATTATTTTGATTCAACCATCTTCTTTTCGACTTGTCTACTTGAATTGTATATTTTGAATATCTGCTAATTGCATAATATCCACCAGGTTTGTCTCTTTTCTTTTGTGCAATTCAGGAATAGTACCCAATCCATAAATCTATGGAGTTACCAAAATACTTTATTTATCTTATTATTAATCAAGGATTTCGTATATAGCTAGAGCGACCCTCACAAATTGCGAATACTAATTTGTTAAGAATTAATCGGATTGAGGCTATAGCGTCATCGTTTGCTGGAATCGAAATATCTGCGAGATCGGGGTCACAATTTGTATCGATTAAACAAATTGTTGGAATTCCCAAAGTGATACATTCTCGAAGAGCCGTATATTCTTCTTGCTGATCAACGACGATTACAATATCGGGTACCCTCGTCATATATTTAATCCCGCCCAGATACGTTTGCAGACGCGATAATTGTCTCTTCAAAATAGCGGCATCCCTTTTGGGAAGACTGTCGAGTCTCCCCCCTTTTTGTTCCGTTCTCAAATCCCTGAACTTGTGAAGTCGCGTTTCTGTAGTGGACCAATTGGTTAACATACCGCCGAGCCATTTTTGATTAACATAATGGCACCGAGCCCTTATTGCAGCTCGCGCGACTAAATCAGCTGCTTTATTTTTAGTACCAACAATTAAGAATTGTTTTCCCCTACTTGCTGCATCAAAAACTAAATCACAAGCTTCTGATAAAAACCGAGCAGTTCGAGTCAGATTTGTAATATGAATACCTTTATGTTTTGCAGATATATAAGGTGCCATTCTAGGATTCCATTTCCGAGTACCATGACCAAAATGAATTCCTGCTTCCATCATCTCTTCCAAATGGATGTTCCAATACCTTCTTGCCATTTCTCCCCCACTTCCTCTTTTTTTTTTTTAAGAGACGAGGCGCCCTGAAATAAATAATTGTTCCGAGGGAACCTTCTCTTCTACCAGAGAGTGACCATTGATACACGACCCAGGCCATTCATTACTTTCTATTCATTATTATCCTTCGTTCTATTCATTATTATCTTTCTTTTCGTACCATTAAAAAATCAAATGATCACAAATAGTTAAAAGAATTCGCTCCTAGGACTCATTAAACCCTCTAAGCAATTGTGCTCTGATGTATCATGGAAAGTCGTTGAAATGCACGAGTCAAATAATTCTCTGTGGTGTAAGAAAATATCTCTCATTTCCCCCCCGAATAAATTCCCTTTTTGTCTTTCCAAAAGAATGTTGTTATGCTGCCTTGAACAGTGGACTAATCCTTTGAATCCGGTACCGACTGGTATTATCCCCCCCAGAACAACGTTTTCTTTCAGGCCTTTCAACCAATCGATACGACCTCGGAGAGCAGCTTTTGCTAAAACTCGCGTGGTTTCTTGAAAACTTGCTTCGGATATAAAACTTTGAGTATTCAGAGACGCTCTAGTTATTCCCAATAAGATAGCTCGATAACAGATCACTTCTTCCAAAGCGCGCCCCATTCGTTCCGCTCGTAACAATCCAATCAGTTCGCCGGGTAAAAAAATATTAGACATTCCATCTTCGGAAACTAAAACTTTTGATGTTATTTGACGTACAATAATTTCTATATGCCTATTATGGATCTGCACCCCCTGCGATCGATAAACCTTTTGGATCTTATTAACCAAAGAGATACGACTTTGCACTATAGTTAGCTCAGCACCAATCAAGAATCCCCAGGGAATCCCAAGAATTCTTGTTATACTCGCGTTCCAACCCTCAACTCTCTTTTCTAGGTTCATCGATATTGAATCAAGCGAACGCACTTCTAACACCTGTTCTACTTTTGGAAGACCCTGCGTTATATCACCAGATCTCGATTTTTCATATATAAATGTAACTAATGTATCCCCTTCGTAAAGGATTGCTCCATAATGCCCATGAACAGTTGCTCCAGGAGTAGCCAAATAAGGCTTAGCTGATCGTATTACTACAGAGTTAACTTGAACAATTAAAACTTGACCGGATTTTAGGTATGGTCCCCTTTTGGTTATACGTACATTTTCACAAAGAAACTGCCCAAGACTAATTATCGGGGACATTTCCTCACAATAATTAGGCTGGAGAAAATACCAATTCAAATTAAATGGATTCAAAAGGATCTTACTATCTGTATCAGGATTATAAATTTCCCCGGTTTCGTCCATTAAATAATATTTAAGTACTTGAAAAGGCTGTTTTAAATTGTCAAGTTTCAAATATTTAGTTACCGAGATATGATTATGAGTTATTAAATAGTAAAATGAATAAAAATTCGCAATTTGAAGGAATGTTCCTAAGGGTCCCAACGAAGTCTTAATTGGAGTTAGCGAATCTTTTTGAATTGGAATTGATTGTTTTATCACATTGTGATATTTTACATCGTTCAATGGACCCATTCGAAAATAATTAGATGATGATAAAATTATCAAAACTTGGCATTCCTTATTTTTATTCAACAACGTACGAATAGTTCCTTGATTTTGTCTAAGCGATTGTTCAACCCCTGCCTTGCCAAACACGGAATAAAACGGATTGCTATTGATGCGAGCTGAACCATTATCAGAAATTAATCCTGAACCCGACGGATGATCCCTTTTTCTGAGATACGAAATATTGGATTTCACTAAGTTGATTCTTAGGAAATCTCGAATCAGACCATTTGTACGTACTTCAACAAAGGAAGCACAAACCTCTTCGACGGAAGAACTTTTGTTGTCTTGGTCCCAATTCAACACTAAACACGTCCGAACTAATTGAAGACTTGTATCAGAAATTCCCCCAGCGGCTTTGCCCTTCCCATAAAGGACATAATTGACAACTCGAAATTGCATATTATCCTTTTCCCGCAGCGGATCCTGGGGAAAGAGTGTTGCTAAATTTATACCGTCCGCTATTTCATATGTGACTACGGGTCGAACCAAAACAAAAGACTTTTTCTTTGTAGGTGTGATCCGTTGAACATAGATCCACTTTTTCAATTTTTTTGATTCCTTAGTGGCTTCCTTAAGTTTTTTTTTTTCACTTTCTGGCGGTATCAGGATGCCACGGTGTCGGGATATCTTATCTATCTCTCCGGGAAAATGGATATCTCCCGAAAATATTTTGAGTTCAACCCCTCCCCTTTTTCTCTCCATTCGGACCAATCCGCCCACCCGGCTTCGTATATTTAAAGTGATTTGTGTGTCTACTCCAATGATACTATTATTCCGTACCATTAGGTAAGAAGATTCGGGAAAAATATGCACTTCCTCCGGAATGAAAAAAAGGCGATCTATTTTCATTTGGTATTTTGGCTTAATTTTTTTGAGTCCTCGATACTCAATCAAGTCCTCTTTTTTAACGATTGAATGCGCCCCCAGAGTCCCCCATTTAGTAATTCCGGAACTCTTTCTTCTGTATCGAGGATCGTCGAAATAAGCAAGAATACTATTTCTACGGAAAATACCCCTTACGGGTATTTCAATCGAGATACCTGAATGGGGCATTAGCTCTTTCTCTTGCTCTTGAATCGAGTGGAATGGAATAAGAAATCCATTTCTTTGCCTTTTTGCCAATAAATCCGAATTTGCGTGGAGAATTGCAGGATGGATGAGATTACAATGACCAGTACCTATGATTCTATTAAATCCCGAATAATCAGACATCTCAAGAATTCGACCTTTTTTTTTAGCAGAAAAATCAGAACTAAAAAATTTGTGTCCCGTTTGATCATTATTCACTGAGAGCGAGAGGCTAGAAATCTCTCTTCGTTCGACAGAAAGAGAATGAATATTCATTTGATCTTGATCCTTGTGGAGTGAAAAAGAAACTACACTAGATCTGCGTGAACCCCCCGACAATATCCATAAATGGCTTGTTTTTGGCAAGAGGTGGACATTACTATATGTAAATTCGGGTGCATGGTACACATCAGTACTCCAGTGCATTTCTCCCTCTGAATCAGAATAAATATGTTTTCGAACCCTCTCTTTAAAATTCAAAGTGTATGCTCCCGCCCGAATCTCAGCAATCACTTGTTCTGATTCGACATATTGATCATTTTGAACTAAAAGAAAACTTTTTGGTGGAATAGTCACATTGTGCATAATATCTTCACCCTCAATAATTACATCCAAATCTATAGAACATAGAAAAGCCGGATGCCCGTGACGTGTGCGCGTGGGATGAACCAAATCCTCATTGAATTTGATTTTACCATTAGATGGGGCTCGTACATGTTCTGCAGTGCCCCCCGTAAATACGCCGCCGGTATGAAAAGTTCTTAATGTTAGTTGAGTCCCTGGTTCTCCAATAGATTGACCCGCAATAATACCTACGGCTTCCCCCAATTCAACCAGGTCACCATGAGTCGGACTCCGACCATAACATAATCGACAGATCCACGATGTACTCCTACAAGTAAAGGGGGTTCGAATAGATATTGCTTGTGTTCGAAGGGTTATGAGTCGATTGACAAGTCCAATCCCAATATCTTGATTTCTAATGGCAATGGATCGCTGGCCCATATATATATCGTCCGCTAATACACGACCAATTAATGTTTGGCTAAAAACCCTTTCCGACATCATCCTATTTTGATTTTGAGGACTCACAGAAATTCCTCGGACAGTGCCACAATCTGTTCTACGTACAATAATGTGTTGAACTACTTCAACAAGTCTGCGCGTAAGATATCCAGCATCTGATGTTCGGACAGCGGTATCGACAACCCCCTTGCGGGCTCCATAGCAAGAAATGATATATTCTGTTAAAGAAAGCCCTTCGCGTAAATTACTTTGAATGGGTAAATCAATCATTTGCCCTTGGGGATCAGACATTAATCCTCTCATACCCACCAATTGGTGTACTTGAGATGCATTTCCTCTAGCCCCCGAAAAAGACATTATATGGACTGGATTAAAAGGCTCAGTCATCCTAAAATTAGGATTCATTTCTTGTCGCAAATATTCACTTGTAGCATACCATATCTCAATGGATTGTCGTAGTTTTTCTATCGCGTGTACATTCCCATAATGATAGTGTTTTTCCAAAATAAAACTTTGTTGTTCAGCATCTTGGACTAGCCATCGCTTAGAAGGTATCGTTAAAAGATCATCAATGCCTAATGAAATAGATGTAGCAGTGGCTTGCTGGAACCCCAGGGTCTTTACTTGATCCAGGATGTGTGATGTATATGCCATTCCGAAGTGATCTATTAACCTGCTAATAAGTCGTTTAATGGCAGTTCCATCTATCATTTTATTGTGAAAGACCAGACTCACCCGTTCTGCCATAAGTACCTCCGTATTCCGCTGAGTAGGATTCGCCAATGGATTTTAGTCAATGAGTGGAAAACTTCCTTTTCTCGATCTTGATTCGCGTAGAAAGGTCAGCAATGGTGGTCATACTTGAACCGGAAAGGCCCAAGGAGTCGTAGAATTACTTAGTTTAGACACCAGATGATTAGGTACCATATGAGCAGGCCCGGCAAAACCCTTGTATAGCTTCTTCGATTTCTCGATAAAGAGAAATATGGCCCACGGTGGTTCGAATGTATATAGAAAGAATTTCTTTTTTTACACTTCGTACTATTAGATAATGCCCATAAATCTCATGAGAGGTACCCAAAGATTCATAGTGAACTTCGATGGGAGCTTCCCTTGAAGCAATAAGGCGTTGATCTAATCGCCACCGAAGCCACAACGGACTATCTAAATTGATTCTTTTCTGCCGATAAGCTCCAATTGCATCATAGGAATTACAAAAAAGGGGTTCTTTCGTATACTTATAGCTATTATCGTCAATTCTTTCATCTGGATAATTTCTTCGATTCCATGTATTATACCTATTTGCACAAATACCTCGACGATTCCCGCTCGTTAATACATAGAGCCCAATAAGCATATCTTGAGTCGGTATGGAAATGGGATCTCCAATAGTAGGAGACAAGAGATTCATATGAGAAAACATAAGTAAACGAGCCTCTGCTTGAGCCTCTAAAGATAAGGGTACATGAACAGCCATTTGATCCCCATCAAAGTCTGCGTTGAATCCCTTACAAACTAATGGATGTAAACAAATAGCGCGCCCTTCCACTAAAATGGGCTGGAATGCCTGTACGCCCAATCTATGCAGAGTAGGCGCTCTATTCAGCAATACTGGATGTCCCTGCATAACTTCCTGCAGTATTTCCCAGATA